TATATAATGTAATTTAGATTTGTAACACTGTATATCAACACACACTATAACTAGTTGATGATGTCAATAGGGCCTAACCTGGTTTAGGGGTTTAACAGGATAACTTAGGACTCGTTCGACATTGGGGGTAGGGGGGTTTACCGCGCGCGAAGAAAGGGGGAATCTTAGAGTAGAATGTGGAGTTAAGGATAAAGGTATGCACATGAAATATAAGTTTATGGATCTTTAATGATTATGTCATTAAGGCAGACATATACTTCTCTTATACAAGGAAATGGACTCCCTTGATGGGACTAGTTAGGATTGATGCATGAAGTATGCAAAGTGAAAGTGATCCTAAAAAAAAAAGAATGAATGCCTTTAAATGAACGCTTTGCTTGGGGAGTTTGTGCTATAGAGAAGACCTACCAATAACTTATGCCAGGATAATTCACCCTCAGTGGGTGCTGGAGACGGAATGTCCCTGAAATAGGAACCAGATGCCAGTAATAGTGCAAATTGTGAAACCCCCACAATATTTGCCCCTGACCCTATCAAGGAGTCCGTACATTAAGGTATATAGGGTTGGTGGTTTCTTACTACATTAATAAGGTTTATTGAATAATCCGTTGTTCAAACATAGGAATTATTGGAACATGCAGTTATTTGAGGTAGGCAATTTCTTCCGGTCAACGGGAGTTCGTGTGGAACTTCAATAGGTGTGTATATGTATGTAGTGGTTATTTTTCTAAGTGATATATGAGGGTGTAAGATAATTTATATGGCCGAGTTTAATTTAATGTATTAAACCATTATGTAATATTATGCATAATATGTACTAAAGCATAGGGTTGAGTTATGCATATTATGTACTATACCATAGCAAGTTAGTGCATGTAGGAACATGCTGTTAACAGAAAATAGTTTAGTTTAGAATCCTAGCTTTGGGAGTTAGGGGTGGGAGTTAAAATCTCTCTTTTTTGGCACTAGGAAGGATTTTAACCTTCGATTTCCGGATTACAAGACCGGCGCTTTAGTGGCTAAGCTACTAGAGCAATGGAGGTTGAGGAGTTTGTTTTCTAATCAGCCTGTTATGGGATTTAAGATTAGGAATAATGAGAAATATAGGACTGAGGCAATTTGACCAATAATAATGAAAGGGTGTTCAACTGGCATTCCTCCGATTCAAGTGAGGATTATTACATCTGCTACTAGGGCCCAAAATGTGAGTTGGGCGAGGGGGCGGAAGGTGAGGCCTTGTTGTTTGGATGTGTGTAGTAGGGGGACGATTATGAGTACCAGAATAGAAAATAGTAGGGCGAGTACGCCTCCTAGTTTGTTGGGAATAGAACGTAGGATTGCGTATGCGAATAGAAAGTATCATTCTGGTTTGATGTGAGGGGGTGTTACTAGGGGGTTGGCGGGGGTGAAGTTTTCTGGGTCTCCTAGTAGGTTGGGTGAGAAAAGTGCTAAGGAGGCCAGGGCTGTTAGTAGAATAATGAAGCCTAGAATGTCTTTGTATGAGAAGTACGGATGGAAGGAGATTTTGTCTGCGTCAGAGTTTAGCCCTAATGGGTTGTTTGATCCAGTTTCGTGCAGAAACAGGGCGTGCAAGAGCGTCGCTGCTATAACTGCAAATGGTAATAGGAAGTGGAATGCGAAGAATCGCGTTAGTGTTGCATTGTCTACAGAGAAGCCCCCTCAAATTCATTGTACTAGTATGTCTCCTATATAGGGCACTGCTGATAGAAGGTTTGTAATTACTGTTGCACCTCAGAAAGATATTTGGCCTCATGGTAGGACATATCCTACAAAGGCTGTTATTATTACAAGTAGTAGTAGGATTACACCAATATTTCAGGTTTCTTTATATAAGTAGGAGCCATAGTATAGGCCTCGTCCAATGTGTAGATAAATACAAATGAAGAAGAAAGAGGCTCCATTGGCGTGTAGGTTTCGAATAATTCACCCATAGTTTACGTCTCGGCAGATGTGAGCTACGGATGAAAATGCGGCCGAAATGTCTGATGTGTAGTGTATGGCTAGGAATAGCCCTGTTATAATTTGTATTATGAGACAAAGTAGTAGTAGGGATCCAAAATTTCATCATGCGGAAATGTTGGAGGGGGCGGGGAGATCAATTAGTGCGTCATTAATGATTTTGAATAAGGGGTGTGTTTTTCGGATGACCATAAAGTTCTTATAGTTGAATTACAACGGTGGTTTTTCAAGTCGTTAGTCCTGGTTAAAATCCTGGTAAGAATTATGATATATTTTCTTGATTTACTTTTATTGAGTTTAGTGGCTGGTTTGGTAGGGGTTGCTTCTAATCCTGCACCATATTTTGCGGCTTTAGGGTTGGCGGTGGCAGCTGGTGTTGGGTGTGTGGTTTTGGTTGGGCACGGTGGGTCATTAATTGGTTTAATGTTATTTTTGATTTATTTGGGTGGTATGTTGGTAGTATTTGCTTATTCAGCGGCTTTGGCTTCTGAGCCTTTTCCTGAAACATGGGGGGCGGGGTCAGTAAAAGCTTATGTTTTGATATATTTATTTTTAGTGGGGGCAGCTGGATGGTGATTTTGAAGTGGTTGTGGGGGTTGAGTTGTTGTGGATGAATTTAAGGAGTTTTTTATGGTGCGGGGGGATGTTGGGGGAGTTTCTTTAATATACTCTGTTGGAGGTGGAATGTTGGTTGTGTGTGCGTGGGTTTTGTTATTGTGTCTTTTTGTGGTGTTGGAGTTGACGCGTGGTTTAAGTCGCGGGGCTCTTCGGGCAGTTTAAGGCGTGGATAGGAGGGCAATAGCTAGGGCAATTGAAATCAGGTATGAGGTTAGATAGATTTTAATAATATTGGTATTAGTTTTGTCGAAAAATGAGGAGATATGGTGGTGTGTGGGGTGTAGGTTTTTTGGTCCAATTTCTAATCATTGTCGGTCAAATTTAGTTGATTGTTTACCTAATAAAAGGTTTAGTTTAGGTATTACACGGTGAATAATAGAGGGGAAGAATCCGAGTATGTTGGAGAAGTTGTGTAGTATTAATGAAGGGAGGATTTTAATTTGTTTAGTGGTTGCTGTGGTTAGGGCTAATGCAATGATAAGGCCTATAATTGTTACTAATAGTGCTATAAGTTTAAGAGAAAGGGGTATGGTTATGGTTTGGGTTTTTGATGGTAGGAAGTTTAGGGTAATGATTAGGCCTGCAATGATGCTTCCTCAGGCTAGGCGTTCGATAGGTGCAGTTAATGTTTGATAATTTTCATTGATTGGGGAAAGGGCCAGGAATCGTGGGGGGCCCATGGTTACAAAAAAGATGACTCGGAGGCTGTATACTGCGGTGAAAGATGTGGCAATTAGTGTTAGGGCTAGGGCTCAGGCGTTTAAGTAAGAGGTGTTGAGGGCTTCAATAATTGCGTCTTTTGAGAAGAATCCTGCCAAGAAGGGTATACCTGCAAGAGCGAGGCTTCCAACAATAAGACAGGAGGAGGTAAAGGGTATGAGTTTGTGGAGGCCCCCTATTTTTCGGATGTCTTGTTCGTCGTTTAGGCTATGAATGATGGAGCCTGAGCAAAGGAATAGCATGGCTTTGAAGAAAGCGTGGGTGCAGATATGCAGGAAGGCTAGTTGGGGCTGATTAAGCCCAATGGTAACTATTATTAGGCCTAGTTGACTGGATGTTGAAAATGCTACAATTTTCTTGATGTCATTTTGGGTAAGGGCACAGGTGGCGGTGAAGAGGGTTGTAAGGGCCCCCAAACATAAGCATGTGGTTAATGCTATTTGATTATTTTCTATTAGGGGGTGAAGTCGAATTAATAGGAAGATACCTGCAACAACTATAGTGCTTGAGTGTAGCAGGGCTGAAACCGGGGTTGGGCCTTCTATGGCAGAGGGGAGTCATGGGTGTAGTCCAAATTGTGCAGATTTTCCGGTGGCGGCTAGGATAAGTCCTATTAAAGGCAGAGTTATGTCATAATTTTTGGATAGAAGGAAAATTTGGGGCATTTCTCAGGAATTGAAGTTTATTGCTATTCAGGCTATGGCTAGAATTAGACCTACGTCTCCTACACGATTATAGATGACTGCTTGTAGGGCTGCTGTGTTGGCGTCAGCTCGGCCGTGTCATCATCCGATTAATAGAAATGATATAATTCCTACTCCTTCTCAGCCGATGAATAGTTGGAATATATTATTGGCGGTAACTAAGATGACTATGGCTACTAGGAATAGTAGTAAATATTTGAAGAAGCGGTTTAGGTAAGGGTCTGAATGTATATATCATGATGCGAATTCTAAAATTGATCATGTCACGTAAAGGGCTACTGGGGTAAAGATTAGTGAGTAGTGGTCAAATTTAAAGCTGATGTTAATGTCGAAGCTTGAAATGTTTATTCAGTTTCAGGTAGTGATGATGGTTTCTGTTCCTTGGTCTAAAAAAATGATTAGGGGAATGATGTTAATAAAAAATGCAGTACTTACTGCATTTTTAGCATGTTTAAGGGCTCAGTTTTGGTCTAAGGGTTTGGGGTTGAGTGTTATAATGAGAGGCCAAATGAGGATTGTTAAGGTTAGTAGGAGAGTAGTAGTTATAATAGTATTTACCATAGCTGCTACTTGGAGTTGCACCAAGAGTTTTTGGTTCCTAAGACCAATGGATGAACTATTATCCTTTAGGAGCGTTTGAATGAGCCATGGAATTTAACCATGGTAATAGGGATTAGCAGTCCTTATTGCCTCTGGCCTCTTTCGGTGGATAAGAGGAATTTAACCTCTATTTTTAGAACCACAATCTAATGTTTTGTGTTAAACTATATCTACAGTATCACCAGCCTCATATAATCTCTGGTTTTGCGATAAGAAGTAGGACTGGGAGAAGGTGGAGTATCATTAAGAGGTGTTCTCGTGTATGAAAGGGCTGTAGGTTAATAATATGTTGGGGGAGGGGTCCTCGTTGTGTTATTAAAAATAAGTATAGGGAGTAGGCTGCTGTAATTAGGGTTCCTGCTCCTGTTAAGAGAAGGGTTCAAGGGGATCAGTTAAATATTGTTGTAATAATTATTAGTTCTCCTATTAAATTAGGTAGGGGTGGTAGTGCTAAATTTGCTAAGTTGGTAATAAATCATCAGGTGGCTGTTAATGGAAAAATAATCTGTAGGCCTCGGGCTAGGAGTATTGTTCGGCTGTGGGTTCGTTCGTAGGTGGTATTGGCTAGGCAGAATAAGGCGGAGGACACCAGGCCATGGGCGATTATTAGTACTAAGGCCCCGGTAAATCCTCATGGTGTTTGAATTAGAATACCTCCTGCGACCAGCCCCATGTGGCTTACAGATGAGTAAGCAATTAGAGATTTAAGATCTGTTTGTCGTAGACAGATAGAGCCTGTTATAATTACACCTCATAAGGCTAAGGCAATGATGGGGTAAACTAAATCTTTTGATAGTGGGTCTAGAATAATTATTATTCGTATTATACCGTATCCTCCTAGTTTTAGTAGGATGGCTGCTAGGACTATTGAGCCTGCTACTGGGGCTTCTACGTGGGCTTTTGGTAATCATAGATGAATGCCGTATAGTGGTATTTTTACTAGAAATGCGATTAGGCAGCCGGCTCATCAGATTTTATCTCCTCACGTGTAAAGGTTTATGGGTTGTGAATATTGAATGGTGATTATTGAAAGGGTTCCAATATCAGTGTGTAATAATAGGAGGGCTACTAGTAAAGGAAGGGAGCCAGTTAGGGTGTAGAATAGAAAATAGGTCCCTGCACTTAATCGTTCGGCTTGATTGCCTCAGCGAGTAATAATAATTAGTGTTGGGATGAGGGTTGCTTCAAATATAATATAAAATATAATGATTTCGGTGGCTCCGAATGCTATAATTAAAAATGTTTGTAGGGAGGTTAAAAGGGTGATGTAAGTTCGTTGGCGGCTGATGGGTTCTATTTTGATATGGTTTTGGCTGGCTAGAATTATAAGGGGGAGCAATCAACAAGTGAGGATTAGTAAAGGCGTTGATAAAGGGTCTGTGCCTATATACAGGTTGGATGAGGTTCAGCCAGTATCTATGGAATGTTTAATTCAGATAAGGCTGATTAGGGCAATGGTGAAGCTTTGAAGAGTTGTAGTGGTTCATAATCATTTTGGTGGAGTTATTCAAATTGTGGGAAATAATATGATTGTTGGGATTAGAATTTTTAGCATTGTAAGAGGTTTAGGGCTTGGAGACGATCTGTTCCATGGGTTCGGGCTGTGGCGACCAGTAATGCTAGGCCTGCGCTGGCCTCACAGGCTGAAAAAGCTAGTAGTAGAATGGGCGCAGCAGAGAAGGTGGTGGATTCTAGTTGTAGTATTCAGAGGGCCAGGGCTATAAATAAGGATAATATTATACCTTCTAAGCAAAGTAGTGCTGATATTAAGTGTGTGCGATGGAATGCTAGGCCTGTTAGTCCTAGGGTGAATGCTGAGGTAAAGGTGAAGTATACGGGTGTCATAAGGGAGTCACGGATTTTAACCGTGGTTTTCTAAGCCGAAATTAGAGGTCTTGTGTTTGGACTAATTCCCTATTCAGCTCATTCTAAGCCTCCTTGAATTCATTCATAAATTAAGCCTAGTGTAAGTAGAATTAGTACGGTTGCGGCTCACAGGAGGGTGTAGGAGGGGTCTGGTAATTGAATACCCCAGGGTAATGGTAGTAGTAGTGCAATTTCTAGGTCAAAGAGTAGGAATAAAATAGCAATTAAGAAGAAGCGTAGGGAGAAGGGCAGGCGTGCTGACCCAAGGGGATCAAAACCACACTCGTAGGGAGACAGCTTTTCTGTATCTGGGCTCATTTGGGGTAATCAGAATGATACTAAAGCCAGGATTGTAGAGAGGGTTGTGGAGATAGCTACTATAGTTATAATTAAGTTCATTATCTTTCCTTGGATTTTAACCAAGACTAGGTGATTGGAAGTCACTCGTACTAACTTTGAATACTAGAAAGATATGAGCCTCATCAGTAAATAGAGACATATAAGAATAATCATACAACGTCTACGAAGTGTCAATATCAGGCAGCTGCTTCGAATCCAAAATGGTGTTCTGATGTAAAGTGGTATTGAATTTGTCGTAGTAGGCAGACAGCTAGGAAAGTTGAGCCAATAATGACATGTAAACCATGGAAGCCTGTTGCTACGAAGAATGTTGAGCCATACACTCCGTCTGCAATAGTGAAAGGGGCTTCATAGTATTCTATAGCTTGAAGGGCAGTAAAATATAGGCCCAGTAAGATTGTGAGGGCGAGGGCTTGAATAGCTTGTTTGCGTTCTCCTTCTATTAGGCTGTGGTGGGCTCATGTAACTGTTACGCCTGATGCTAGGAGGACGGCAGTATTGAGTAGTGGGACTTCGAAAGGGTCTAGGGTTGTAATTCCAGTGGGGGGTCAACATCCTCCAAGTTCTGGTGTAGGAGCAAGACTGGAGTGATAAAAGGCTCAGAAAAATCCTAGGAAGAAGAAGACTTCTGATGTGATGAAAAGAATTATTCCATATCGTAAACCTTTTTGTACTGGTGGTGTATGGTGGCCTTGGAAGGTGCCTTCTCGTACAATATCTCGTCATCATTGATATATAGTGAGAAGTATTAGTATTAAGCCTAATGTTATTAAAGTTATAGAGTGGAAGTGGAATCAGATTGCTAGGCCTGATGTTATTAGAAGAGCAGCTACTGCCCCGGTTAGGGGCCATGGGCTAGGGTCGACCATATGATATGCGTGTGCTTGGTGGGTCATTAGACGTTTTCTTGTAAGTAAAGGCTTAATAAAAGGACAAAGACGTAAGCTTGAATTACAGCCACTGCTACTTCTAAAAGTGTTAATAATACTAGTAGGGCGGCGGTAAGTGCGGCTACGGTGGTTATTATTGGTATTAGTGTAATTGTAGCGGTTGAGATTAATTGAATTAGTAAGTGGCCGGCTGTAAGATTAGCTGTTAATCGTACACCTAGTGCTAGAGGTCGAATAAATAAGCTAATTGTTTCGATAATAATTAGTACTGGGATTAGGGGCACAGGGGTACCTTCTGGCAGAAGGTGGCCTAGTGCTGCTGTTGGTTGATTACGAAGTCCAATAATTACGGTTGCTAGTCAGAGGGGGACGGCGAGGCCTATATTTAAGGATAATTGTGTTGTTGGTGTGAAGGTATATGGTAATAAGCCTAGGACATTAAGTGTTAAAATAAAGATTATTAATGAGGCTAGGATTATAGCTCATTTGTGCCCTGCTTGATTAATTGGTATTAGTAGTTGTTGTGTAAATGTTTTAATAAATCAATTTTGGAGGGAAACTAAGCGGTTACTTTGGTAATGATTAGTAGGGGTGGGCACTAGGACTCAAGGTAAGGTAAGTGCAATAGCAATTAGGGGAATTCCCAGATGTGTGGGGCTTATAAATTGGTCAAACAGGTTTAATGCCATGGTCAGTTTCAGGTGTCTGATTTAAGGGTTTCGGCGTTTAGTGCTGTGATTTCATTTGTAAATGTGTGATTTAATACTTTGTGGGGAATTACTGTTAGAAAAATTAGTCATGAGAACACAAGGATTGCAAATCATGGGGCGGGGTTTAATTGTGGCATATCATTAGGGGTGGTTGGGGATCACCAATCTTTAGCTTAAAAGGCTAATGCTAAACCCTATTTAGCTTCCTAGTGAGGCGTCTTCAAGCATGAGGGAGGACCAATTTTCAAAGTGTTCTAGAGGAACGGCTTCTACAACGATTGGTATAAAGCTGTGGTTAGCCCCGCAGATCTCAGAACATTGACCATAAAATACTCCTGGGCGGGAGGTAATAAATGATGCTTGGTTCAGCCGTCCGGGGACGGCATCTATTTTGATTCCTAATGCGGGGACAGCTCAAGAGTGTAGTACGTCTTCAGCTGAAACTAGGACTCGAATTGGAGATTCTATAGGGATTACTATTCGGTGGTCTGTTTCAAGTAGTCGGAATTGGCCTGGGATCAGATCTTGTGTTGGGACTATATATGAGTCGAAGGCCAGGTTTTCATAGTCTGTGTATTCGTAGCTTCAATATCATTGATGTCCTATGGCTTTTACGGTCAAATGGGGGTCATTTACTTCATCTATTAGGTAAAGAATTCGGAGGGATGGGAGGGCAATTAGAATTAGAATTACAGCTGGTAAGATAGTTCAGATAATTTCAATTTCTTGGGAGTCTAAAATGTATTTGTTGGTGAGCTTGGTGGTAACTATTACAACAATAATGTATAATACTAGGGTGCTAATTAGGAAAACGATTATTAAGGCATGGTCGTGGAAGTGGAGAAGTTCTTCTATTACAGGGGAGGCCGCGTCTTGGAATCCTAATTGTGAGGGATGTGCCATTAAGCTATTAAGCTTAAGATACGCAGGATTTTAACCTGCAATTTTGCCTTGACAAGGCAGTGTGATATTCTTTTTACTAGTATCTTATGGAAGAAAGTGACAGAGTGGTTATGTGGCTGGCTTGAAACTAGTTTATGGGGGTTCGATTCCTTCCTTTCTCGTTAGTTTGTTCGTACTTGTACGAATGCTGGTTCTTCGAATGTGTGATAAGGCGGAGGGCATCCGTGCAATCATTCTACGTTTGTGGAGGTTAATTCGACGGAGAGTACTTCCCGTTTGGCAGTGAAGGCTTCTCATAGAATATAAAGGAATATTACGACTGCCACGAGAGAAATTAGGGATCCAACAGATGAGATAATATTTCATAATGAGTAGGCGTCTGGGTAATCGGAATATCGTCGTGGTATGCCAGCTAAGCCTAGAAAGTGTTGTGGGAAGAAGGTGAGGTTAACCCCTGCAAATATTGTTCCAAAGTGGATTTTTGTTCAGGTGTCGTGTATTGTATAGCCTGTAAAAAGAGGGAATCAGTGTACGAAGGCTCCTATAATGGCGAACACAGCTCCTATTGAGAGGACGTAGTGGAAATGGGCTACTACGTAATATGTGTCGTGAAGTACAATATCTAGGGATGAGTTGGCTAATACGATTCCCGTGAGTCCTCCTACAGTGAAGAGGAAAATAAAACCAAGGGCTCATAGTATAGGGGTTTCTCATTTAATTGCCCCTCCGTGCAAGGTAGCAAGTCAGCTGAATACTTTTACGCCTGTTGGGATTGCGATGATTATTGTTGCAGATGTAAAGTATGCTCGGGTGTCTACGTCTATACCTACTGTAAACATATGATGGGCTCATACGATAAAGCCTAGTAAGCCGATGGCTATTATGGCTCACACTATTCCTATATATCCGAAGGGTTCTTTTTTCCCAGAATAGTAGGCTACGATATGAGAAATTATTCCAAACCCTGGAAGAATTAAAATATATACTTCCGGGTGACCAAAAAATCAGAATAAATGTTGGTAAAGGATGGGGTCTCCTCCCCCGGCTGGGTCGAAGAAGGTGGTGTTAAGGTTGCGGTCTGTCAATAACATTGTAATACCGGCTGCTAGAACTGGTAGGGATAGTAGTAGAAGTACGGCTGTAATTAGGACGGCTCAGACAAAGAGGGGTGTTTGGTATTGGGAAATAGAAGGGGGTTTTATATTAATAATGGTTGTAATAAAATTAATTGCCCCTAGAATGGAGGATACCCCTGCGAGATGTAGGGAGAAAATGGTTAAGTCTACAGAGGCCCCTGCATGTGCAAGATTTCCGGCAAGGGGGGGATAAACAGTTCACCCCGTGCCTGCTCCGGCTTCAACGCCTGAGGAAGCTAATAGTAATAAGAATGAGGGGGGAAGTAATCAGAAGCTTATGTTATTCATTCGTGGAAATGCTATGTCTGGTGCCCCAATCATTAATGGAACAAGTCAATTACCAAAGCCTCCGATTATGATTGGTATTACTATAAAGAAAATTATGATGAAGGCATGAGCAGTAACAATAACGTTATAGATCTGGTCATCGCCTAGAAGAGCGCCGGGTTGGGCTAGCTCAGCCCGAATTAAAAGGCTAAGGGCTGTGCCAACTATTCCGGCTCAAGCACCAAATACTAGGTAAAGGGTGCCAATGTCTTTATGATTAGTTGAGAAGAATCAGCGCGTGATTGTCACAGGTAGGATGGCCGAGGGCTTAGGCGGTGGATTGTAGCTCCATATACAAAGGTTCAAGTCCTTTTCCTATCAAGTCTTGTGGTGTATAACACATCGGATTGCAAATCCGAAAATGCGGGCTGATTTCCCGCCGGGGCTTTCCCCGCCTTTTTAAAAGGAGGCGGGGGAAGTAGATGAATGCTCGCTGGCTTGAGCGTCTAGCTGTTAACTAGGAGTTTGTAGGATCGAGGCCTTCTCATCTAGTAAGGCTTTAGCTTAATTAAAGTGTCTGGGTTGCATTCAGAAGATGTGGGATAAAGTCCTGCAAGTCTTAGACAGGGACTAGGAGATTTTAACTCCTATTTAAAGCTTTGAAGGCTTTTGGTTTAGCGTTATCCTAAGTCTCTAGTTGATTGTTATTTGGGCAAGGGGGGTTAGGGGGAGTAATATGAGTGTTAGTGTTATTGTAATGGCTAGTAGGTTTTTGTTTTGTGTATTTTGTAGCCGTCAGGGGGTTAGTGAATTATTTGTATTGGGGGCTATTGTGAGGGTTATAGAATAACATAGTCGTAGGTAGAAATATAGGCTTAATAGTGCGCTGAGTGCCATTATTGTTGCGGTTAGTGGGAGTTCTTGTGTGGTGAGTTCTTGTAAAATTAGTCATTTTGGTATAAAGCCTGTTAGTGGAGGAAGACCTCCTAGTGATAGTAGTGCGAGGGTGGCGGTTGCTGTTAAGATGGGGGCTTTGGCCCAGCTTGTTGCTAGTGTGTTGATTTTTGTGGTGCTTATTAGTTTGAATGTAAGGAAGGTTGCTGTTGTTATAATAACATATAAACACAGTGTTAAAATAGTTAGTTGTGGCTTGAGTTGCACAATTACAATTATTCATCCAAGGTGGGCGATTGATGAGTAGGCTAAGATTTTTCGTAGTTGTGTTTGATTTAGGCCTCCTCATCCTCCAATAAATACTGATAAGAGTGCCAGGGCTATTAATAGTTGAGGGTGAGTGAAGGGTGCTATTTGGATAATTAGGGCGAAGGGGGCTAATTTTTGTCAGGTGGCTATGATAAGTCCTGTTGTAAGACTTAATCCTTGTATTACTGGAGGTATTCAGAAGTGTAAGGGGGCTAGACCTACTTTTAGTGCTAGTGCTATTGTGATTAGTGTGGCTGCAAGAGGGTGGGATAAGCAGTTGATGTTTCATTCTCCTGTTAATCAGGCATTAATGGTGCTGGCAAATAGAATGGTGGCAGCTGCTGCTGCTTGTGCTAGGAAATATTTAGTGGTGGCCTCTACTGCTCGGGGGTGGTGATGTTGGGCTATTAATGGTAGAATCGCTAGGGTATTGATTTCAAGGCCTATTCAGGCTAGTAGTCAGTGGGAGCTTATGAATGTTAGGGCTGTGCCTAAGCCCAAACTGGATAGTAAAATTATAATAATGTAAGGACTCATTGGTAAGAGAAGGATTTTAACCTACATTTTTGGGGTATGGGCCCAAAAGCTTGATTTAGCTGATCTTACTAGGAAGTGGTGTAATGGAAACACTTGGGGTTTTGATCTCCACAATATGGGTTCGAATCCCTTCTTTCTAAGGAGTTGGGAGGATTTTAGCCTCCGTAAGTCACTCTATCAAAGTGGTCCTTGGGCATTCGGGCACAACTCCTTGGGTTATAGTTGTGGTGGCAATCCTATTAGTGCGATGGGTAGGGCAATGTGTCATAAAATTAGGGCTAATGTAAGGGGTAAGAAGTTTTTTCATACAAGATGTATAAGTTGATCATAGCGGAATCGTGGGTATGACGCACGTACTCATAAGAATAATATAGAAAGTAGGGCGGCTTTTATCATAATATTGATTGAGGTGTTTTCAGGTATAATGGTGTTTTGGGTTGCGCCTAAAAATAGGATGGTTGAAAGGGTGTTTATTAGCAAAATGTTGGCGTATTCGGCTAGGAAGAATAGGGCAAAAGGTCCTCCAGCGTATTCTACGTTGAAACCGGAGACGAGTTCTGATTCTCCTTCTGTGAGGTCAAATGGGGCTCGGTTTGTTTCTGCTAGGGTAGAAATATATCATATAGCGGCTAGGGGTCATGCTGGGATAAGTAATCATACTGCTTCTTGGGTTGTACTAAATATTTGTAGGGTAAAACCTCCGGTGAAGATGATAATAGATAATAAAATTAGTCCTAGGCTTACTTCATAGGAAATGGTTTGGGCAACTGCTCGTAGGGCTCCGATTAAAGCGTATTTTGAGTTAGAGGCTCACCCTGAGCCTAGAATGGAGTAGACTGCTAAACTGGAGAGGGCTAGGATAAATAGTATGCCTAGGTTTAGGTCTGTTATTGCGTGCGGTAGGGGTATGGGTGCTCATAGGATTAGGGCTAATGTGAGGGCTAATATGGGGGTAGTTAGGAATAGGAAGGGGGAGGAGGTTGATGGGCGGATTGGTTCTTTAATAAATAGTTTGATACCGTCTGCAATCGGTTGTAAAAGGCCATATGGTCCTACTACGTTCGGGCCTTTACGGAGTTGTATATATCCTAAGACTTTGCGTTCAAGTAGGGTTAGAAAGGCAACTGCTAGTAGTACGGGTACAATGTAGGCTAAGGGGTTAATTAGGTATGTAATTAGAAGCATTATCATAATTAAGAGGAGGACTTGAACCTCCGGGGGAAAGGGCTTAGGCCTTTTGCAGTTACCGGGCTCTGCCACCTTAATAATCTTATCTTGATCTGGGGTTGTGCCCTTCCTTATTTAATTTAGTTGGTTGCATTAAATGAAAGTGGGGCGTATTGATAATATGGGCCCCCTTTTTCCGGTCCTTTCGTACTAGGAAAAGTGGCATTACAGATAGAAACTGACCTGGATTGCTCCGGTCTGAACTCAGATCACGTAGGACTTTAATCGTTGAACAAACGAACCCTTAATAGCGGCTGCACCATTAGGATGTCCTGATCCAACATCGAGGTCGTAAACCCCCTTGTCGATATGGACTCTTAAAGGGGATTGCGCTGTTATCCCTAGGGTAACTTGGTTCGCTGATCGGCGTAGGGCCGGATCATTATGGTCAGAAGTTCTGTGACTTGGAGGTGTCTCTCTTAGTTTTAGGAAATATCCCGGTCCGCGTGGGAGCTTTGTTTTCTCCCGTGGTCGCCCCAACCGAAGACAAGGATCAAATTGCTATTTAGTTTAATCGTTTTGGATTCTTGACATAGTTGATCTTAAGTCTTAAGCTCCAAAGGGTCTTCTCGTCTTGTAGTCTTATGTCCGCTTCTGCACGGGCAGATCAATTTCATTGACTTGAAAGGGGAGACAGTTAAGCCCTCGTTCCACCATTCATACAGGTCTTCATTTAAAAGACAAGTGATTGCGCTACCTTCGCACGGTCAAAATACCGCGGCCGTTTAACTTGTCACTGGGCAGGCAAGACCTCCTATACGTTGATTTTTGCAGGAGGCGATGTTTTTGGTAAACAGGCGAGGCTTATGTAATTGTTTGCCGAGTTCCTTCCTTTTCTTTTAGTCTTTCCTATGTAGGCCTTCCAGTGTGGGTTTAACGATTTGTTCGTGTGAGGTTTTCTTGATGTTTTAGGTGTTCACATTTCCCTCTTTGGTTGGGTTCGTTAATTACTAGTGGTTGGTCCGATCTAGTATACACGTGGGCTAGGAGAAAGGGGTTCTTTCTTATTACTCATTTTAGCAGTGTTTCTTCCATGTAGGCATGGAGTAACCTAATAGAGTTAGGGGTTTTAGAAAATGTATTTGGATAATGGATTTTTATTTCACTAGAGCTTTAACGCTTTCTGTTTAGATGGCTGCTTTTAGGCCCACTAAAGTGGTAGTATCTTGTTTAATATAATCTTTAACCTCCTGGTGAGGTTGTGTCCTATTTCAAAGGGGCTGTACCCCCTTTGATTAACTCTTACATGTTTCTTTGTCTCATAAAGTTTAAATTTATTCTTGAGTAAAGGAGTGTAAGGCTGAACTTCTATTCATTTCTTAGGTAACCAGCTATAACTAGGTTCGGTAGGTTTATCACCTCTACCCGGAAATCTTCCCACTCTTTTGCCACAGAGACGGGTTGGCCCTAATTAATAGGCTGTTTCGGGGTAGCTCACATAGTTTCGGGGTCTTGAACTAAAGTGCGCTTTGCTCAGAAGGGCTAGCTAAATCATGATGCAAAAGGTACGAGGTTTAGTCTCTGCTTTGTGGGGCTTTAATGATTTATTTAATTTCTCTTTCAGCGTTCCCTTGCGGTACTTTTTCTATGGCTTTGGTGTTGTGCCTTTTCTGTCTCACATACTTGGGCGGTAAAATGTTTTAGTTTGAGATGTTGTGGTCTTGTAAAGGTTTTTAATGTTGGAGGGTAATTTTTGGTATTTAAGCTAGCTGTTTAGCTCAGGGTGATCCAACTTGCATGGATGTCTTCTCGGTGTAAGGGAGATGCTTGACTGTCTCAGCCACGCCCTGGTTGTTCCAAGTGCACCTTCCGGTACACTTACCATGTTACGACTTGCCTCCCCGTGTGCTTATATATTTTATTATATATTGGGTAAATGTAAATGTGGGGAGAGTGACGGGCGGTGTGTGCGCGTCTCAGAGCCTAATTCAAAAAGATACTCTGTTTGTTTTTTACTGCTAAATCCACCTTCAGACATTTATTTCAGGATGTCATTCGTAGTATTCTATGTCTATAGAAAATGTAGCCCATTTCTTCCCACTTCATACGCTACACCTCGACCTGACGTTTTTGGGTTAACCCATTTTGCTTACTATTGATCCTTCACAGGGTAAGCTGACGACGGCGGTATATAGGCGGGGAAAACAAGAAGTGGTGAGGTTTAACGGGGGTTATCGGTTCTAGAACAGGCTCCTCTAGGTGGGTCTGAGATACCGCCAAGTCCTTTGGGTTTTAAGCTGCGCTCGTAGTACCCAGGCGGATGTCTGTGTAAAAGTACATCTAGGTTTATGGCTAAGCATAGTGGGGTATCTAATCCCAGTTTGTTTCTTAGCTTTCGTGGGGTCAGGTAGTGGTACTTAAAGCTACTTTCGTGTTGGGGTTTCGCGTTCTCGGAATGCGTATGACAGCTTGGAGGGTCTTTAGCTTTATTATTTATTTTCCTTAACCACCCTTTACGCCGTGGCTATCAACTAGGGTCTTTCGTATAACCGCGGTGGCTGGCACGAATTTTACCGGCCCTTTTAACTTTGACTAAGTCAAGTTTGCACTTATGGCTTAATATTTATTACTGCTGAAATCCCTTGGGGGTGTGGCTTAGCAAGGCGTTTTGGGCGAAGTTTAATTGTGCCTGATGCCTGCTCCTCGTTCTCGGGTAGAGGATTGAGGGCATTCTCACAGGGCTGCGGATACTTGCATGTATAAATTGAGTTAAAGCTGATAGTAAAGTCAGGACCAAGCCTTTGTGCTTGTGGAATTTTTCTAGGTTTCATCTTAACATCTTCAGTGTTATGCTTTGATTTAAGCTACACTAGC